GAAGCCGAAAATACTAGACCGATTTGATATCACCCTTCAATTCGAATTCGCAAAAGCAATGTCTCCTTGCATAATATGGATTCAAAACATTCATGATCTGCATGTGAATGAGTCTAATTACTTATCCCTCGTTCTATTAGAGAACTATCTCTCCAGGGATTGTTCCACTGGAAAGATTCTTGTTATTGCTTCGACTCATATTCCCCAAAAAGTGGATCCTGCTCTAATAGCTCCGAATAAATTAAATACATGCATTAAGGTACGAAGGCTTCTTCCTCCACAACAACGAAAGCACTTTTTCATTCTTTCATATACTAGGGGATTTCACTTGGAAAAGGAGATGTTCCATCCTAACGGATTCGGGTCCATAACCATGGGTTCAAATGCACAAGATCTTGTAGCACTTATCAATGAGGTCCTCTCAATTAGTATTGCACAGAATAAATCCATTATAGAAACGAATACAATTAGATCAGCTCTTCATAGAAAAACTTGGGATTTTCGATCCCATACAAGATCGGTTCAGGATCATGGGATCCTTTTCTATCAGATAGGAAGGGCTGTTGCACAAAGTGTACTTCTAAGTAATTTCCCCATAGATCCTATATCTATCTATATGAAGAAGAAATCATGTCAGGTAGGGGATCCCTATTTGTACAAATGGTACTTCGAACTTGGAACGAGCATGAAGAAATTCACGATACTTCTTTATCTTTTGAGTTGTTCTGCCGGATCGGTCGCTCAAGATCTTTGGTCTTCATCCAGACCCGATGAAAAAAAGGGGATCACTTCTTATGGATTCGTTGAGAATGATTCTAATCTAGTTCATGGCCTATTACTTTTATTACTATTAGAAGCAGAAGGTGCTCTGGCTTTGGCGGGATCCCCACGGACAGAAAAAGATTGCAGTAAGTTTGATAATAATCGAGTGACATTACTTCTTCGGTCCGAACCAAGGAATCCGTTAGATGATATCATGCAAAATGTATCTTGTTCTTATGAAAAATACGAATCGGGGTTTGAAGAAGGGGAGGGGGCCCCCGATCCGCAACAAATAGATGAGGATTTCTTCAATCACATAGTTTGGGCTCCTAGAATATGGCGCCCTTTTGGCAATCTATTTGATTGTATCGAAAGGCCAACGGAATTGGGATTTCCCTATTGGGCTGGGTCATTTCGGGGCAAAAGGAGCATTTATCATCAAGAGGATGAGCTTCAAGGGAATGATTCGGAGTTCTTGCAGAGTGGAACCATGCAGTACCAGACGCGAGATAGATCTTACACAGAACAAGGCTTTTTTCGAACAAGCCAATTCATTTGGGACCCCGCGGATCCATTATTTTCCCTACTCCAAGATCAGTCCTCTGTCTCTGTGTTTTCACGTCCAGAATTCTTTGCAGATGAAGAGATGTCAAAGGGGCTTATTGCTTCCCAAAAAAATCCTCCTACATCTATATATAAACGCTGGTTCATCAAGAATACGCAAGAATTCGAATTGTTGATTCATCGCCAGAGATGGTTTAGAACCAAGAGTTCATTATCTAATGGATCTTTCCGTTCTAATATTCTATCCGAGAGTTATCAGTATTTATCAAAATTTTTCCTATCTAACGGAACGCTATTGGATCAAATGACAAAGACATTGTTGAGAAAGAGATGGCTTTTCCTGGATGAAATGAAGCATTTGATTCATGTAACAGGGGAAAGATTCCCCATTCCTTAGCCGTAAAGATATGTGCCCATGAAAAGGGGATTCAGTGGAACATAATTGGCCGATGGTAGAGTTGTGGAAACACTTGTTTCTTCCATCTTTTTGGCCTTAGCTCCATGGAACAATGGCAATATGCTACTGCTGAAACATGGAATAATTGAAATCTGAGATCACTATGTGTGGATGATATGAACTGCCTAAACAAGAATTCTTGTCGGATCGTGAGGATCGCCGGAATGCTTCGTATCAACAGATAAGATACTCGGCATATCAATATTGATATGCCGAGTATCTTATCTGTTATGGAATTGCTCGTTTCATGAGCATTCTCAATATTATGCCTTGAAGAGGACTCGAACCTCCACGCTCCTTAGCACGAGATTTTGAGTCTCGCGTGTCTACCATTTCACCATCAAGGCATCTTGAAAGTGAATCCTATTCCATGAATATGATATCTATCTAGTGTGATATATAGAATATATGACAAGGGTGGAGTTTTGGAGTATTTCTATCGATCGGTCATGTCATATAGGTCCGAGTCAGACATCAAATTGCTTCGATTTGAATTATCCGGAGGATACCTTCTATATATCATCAAAATTATGTCAAATCAAACCTCTTTCTCGATTCAAGAGAAGCTCAAAGAAGTGCAAAATAACGATAGATATGTCAAAAGCGGGTCCTATTACGCCTATTCCTAATCCGAAATCGAATTGAATTGAATACGTAGGGATCCATATGTAAACAGAGTATCTATTTACATACGCTCGAATAGCCCCTTCTCCTAAG